ATAATCTAATCTTTCCAATTGCTTTAATTAGAATAATGTAAAATAGAAAAAGGTTGGCGATTTAACAGTTAACTTATCATTATTCATTTTAATCTATTAATATAAACATTCAACTTTCTAACTATAATTACGATACAATAAATGTTAACTTTTGTAAATTGAATTGGAATTGAATTTTAGAATTCAAATTCATTAAATTTTAAATTTTCTAGTTTTTTTTATTGCAAATATCAACAATATCCCTATTTCTCCTTTAAATAAGAATACTTCCGCAGGGACTTCTGAACAAAGACCAAAGCCCCTTATCGGATTTGAACCGATGACTTACGCCTTACCATGGCGTTACTCTACCACTGAGTTAAAAGGGCCTATTTGACTCAATTTCTGACTGAGCCAGTCTAAGGATAAGATATATCTATGGAAATAGATTATAAATAAAATTTATGTAAAGTAAATATCTTAATAATAAATATATGGAGTAGACTTCCAGTCATAATAGTACATTCATAAACGAGAAATTGGATTTACCTAATGAATATAGGTAAAACTAGTGAATATAAGGAAAAAGGGTTTGTTTATTGATATTGAATTTGATAAATATCAATGCAATGAATTGTTTCAAAGCCAAACCTAATTAAATTGACCACCATCATAACAAAATTCATTTGATTGAATCCAGGGAACTACCAATTCAACATAGATCCAAGAAATTTCATCGAATCGCTGATGAAGAGATTCTACTTGTTCCCTGAACCCCCAAAAAATCGGAAAATTTCTTGCTCCTTATCCCTCTTACCCGATTTCGAGATTAAAAGTTTCCTGGTTTAGTGTGAGATAGAGATATGTCTATCTATCTTAACACTGAGTGAATTAATGAAAGCGAAAGTTTAACCCTCCTTTCTGGTTTTTTTTATGATCGGCCGGGCAAAAAATCCTTCCCTGAAAAGAAAAGGTTTTCCTATTTCTTTTTTCTATTCTATAATTGTAATTTTCTATTTTATTTTAGACTTTCCATTTTTTGTTTATTGTATTTATTTCTATTTTTACATTTATTTATATTCCATTTTTTTTATATATTTCTTATATTTGTAATTTCTTAGAATTTCTATTCTAATTGGAATAATTCTAATAATAATGGATTCTTACTATAACTAAAATATCTTGCTATAGCTATAATAAAATATAGAATGAGTAATGACGATTAGAATCAATGATTCATGAATACAAATGACGAATCCAAAAATTCTATCGAATCATGAAAGACGGAAAGATCTTTCAAATCTAGTCACACCGTTTCGTTATATTGACAATTTCAAAAAACTGTTCATACTATGAGCATAGTATGCTGACGGTCGAGTAAATGGGCCCCCATCGTCTAGTGGTTCAGGACATCTCTCTTTCAAGGAGGCAGCGGGGATTCGACTTCCCCTGGGGGTAGGGTATTACGAAAGGAAGTTGATCAGGGATTATTAATTAAGTACTAAGTTTGGAATTGATTCTTCCTGGGTCGATGCCCGAGCGGTTAATGGGGACGGACTGTAAATTCGTTGGCAACATGTCTACGCTGGTTCAAATCCAGCTCGGCCCAATAATTCACGGATCCCTTATGAAATGATATAACCCCTTTGTTCTCTCGAAATGTCCGATAGGGAAAAAAGTCCAATTTTCTGATATATCTCTACTGGTTATTTATTTAATCTGTTCCATTTTTTTTTCTTCATAAATTTTTTATCTGGATTCATATCAGCATTTTTATCTGGATTTATATCAGCATTTGTAAGTATAAAGGCTAAGAAAAAAAATAATGTAAAAAAAAAAGAGTCTTTTTTCATTGATTATCAATGGTTTTTGATTTGAAATAATGAAAAGATGACGAGTAATCCGTGCCCTTACCATTAAAGTGTATATTCATGTGGATATCACCACACGATGCGTGCTTCTGTTATAATGCAGAGATTCCAATCGAAAATCGAAATAGAAAATAGAAAGGGTTTGACCGAAATCACAAGAATATCTATGCTGTACTCTTTATTTCTTGGGGATTGTAGTTCAATTGGTCAGAGCACCGCCCTGTCAAGGCGGAAGCTGCGGGTTCGAGCCCCGTCAGTCCCGACAGATCCAAATCCAATGATCCAATAAAAAAATATATCAAATCATTCCTCTATTTTCTGCGAAAAGAGGACAAATAGCAAAATTACATTCCTAGGGAGAGTCTTTTCAAAAATAGAAACAAATACGGGAATTCTCATTTCTTCAATTAGAGACGATGGATGAAACATTTGTGAATTAGTACAATTTTTTCTAGAATCATATTCAGATTCCAAGAGATATCCTGCTGGGTTGGGCCCTGTCGTGGCCTGTGTAATGAAATAAAATCGAGTACTATATCTTTCTTTTTCCCAGTAGCACATACACAAATGCAATTTTGATTTGTTTGTACAATACAAAATTAATTTAATTATTTTGATAAAATCTTTTGAATTTGAATCTGAAAAAGAGCTTCTTTTTTTGAACCCGATTTTTTGTTTTGTATAACGTCCGTCAATTATTAATTTGAATTTGAAACAATCTATCTCATTGCACACTAAAGTTTGATATATTCTATGCATCTTATTACTAATCCAAGGAAGTTTAATAAAATAAAGATAAACAAAAAGTCCCACCCTTCCTGAGAAAATTAATTGTTAAAGATTTCGGACAAAGAAAAAGCAAAAGTGAATTCGGTAGAATATTCAATCTTCTTTTACTGTACCGGGACTTGTCTTTCTCACACTTTTTTGTTTTCCAAAAAGACTAGATCATTAAAAATCATTAAAAAAAGAGTTTAGAACTTAACTTCCCCTTTTGAATTTCGTCTTTTTCGCCTTTCTTCTTTATTTGTTTGGATTTGTTTGTAACCAATATAAGTAAAAAGGCAGTTAGATAATACTTCGTCAGATGATTGTACAAGGAAGGAAGGCGATAGTTTTTTAGAAAAGGAAGAATGGAAAAGGAGGATAAATAGAAAGTAAAGAAATTCTCGAGTGAATCAAGAATTCGTTTTTGTATTCGGTATGGATAAACGCTCTTTCTATGTTATACTATTCAATTTTTGACGATGAATTGATTTGATAGCTCAGATATTGTTATTCATGATATTGATCTGATTCGGTATCATCGAGATAGAATTCATCTCATTAAATTTAGATGAATTTAGAGACGAAAGATTTATCATTTCTATGGGATTAAATCCCGAATTATTTCGAAATAAAAAAAACCAAACAATGAGATTATGGAAGTAAATATTCTCGCATTTATTGCTACTGCACTGTTTATTCTAGTTCCTACTGCCTTTTTACTTATAATATACGTAAAAACCGTGAGTCAAAGTGATTAATTTGAATGAAACTTGAATTTTGCGTTCTTAGTTAGTTCTTTTCAATATTTGGTTGAAGAAATAAAGTTTGCGTCTTAGACGAAACGAGCGAACTAGAATCAGCAGTATTCTATGAGACCCAATAGTATTGTAGAAATATTGTAGAAAGAAAGATATATATCTTTCTTTCTACAATACTATCTTTTTTATTATTCGAGTGTATTAGTGTATACAGTTATACTGTATAAAGATATAAACTTAATCTTAATATAGATGGATCTAGAATAGAATCTTCATATTCATATATTATTCATAGAATATGTTCCTCCACTAGAATCGAATAAATTTTTGGAATGAAAATTTTGTTAATTCAATTTAAATAGTTCAATTAAAAAGTCTTTGCAAAACGATTTATAAAACAATTGATACAGTTTGATTTCTCAACTCAATTAGTAATACCCCTACAGTCCACTTCTTCCCCATACTACGAGTGAAAGGGAAAATGTAAAGACTACCATTAAAGCAGCCCAAGCGAGACTTACTATATCCATGTGAATTCTGTCCTCTAGCTCTATGAATATGAAGGAATTTTTCCATTATTGTTCACTAATAATAGTAAAATGGCTAGTGCAGAGTCAAAAAAAAGATTCTGTCCAATATCATTCATGAAACAATCCAAAAAATCCAATTAATTTTAAGATAAGAGGTTCTTATTTGGTTGATAGTGGAATCGGTAAACATTAAGCACAAACAAAATACATAGGGACAGCCTTGGAAGTCTCAAGAGTCCTTCTCCTCTGCGTGTTTCCCAAATTTGACAAATTATATCAGCAAAATAGAATAAGGTATTTCGTGTCTTGACTAGGCGACACCCGGATTTGAACTGGGGAAAAAGGATTTGCAGTCCCCCGCCTTACCACTCGGCCATGCCGCCAAGTCGATACTAAACGTTTTTTTGTACTTGCATCTTGAATCCCTTTTTCTTAATCCCTTTTTTTAGATTGAATCTATCTCTTTGATTCATTTTGTATAGTATCTCAAAACACATACTTTTAAAATTCAAATTCTTTACCCTTTCTATTGAAATTTGCTATTGAAATGAAAAACCAAATGTTTTTTCATTCACAAAAGCTCCAAAATTGGAACCATTAACTATTCACTGTCAATTCATCAACGATTCTTGGATTTTAGATTAAAATCCCCCAATAATATATGAAAATGAAAATTAATATGTAACTAATCAGTAAAATTAATATGTAACTAATCAGTATTGATTTTTCAATAATTTCAATAAAAAAAATTCTTCTTTATCTTAATTTCAATTATAACACTAATTCTAAGTGTATGTAAACCCCAGAACATGAATTCTTACACAGATATCGAATCAGATATCTTATTTGCCTATGATTCCTATAAGAGATTTTCTATTTCATTTTTCATTGACTAGAAAATAGAAGTTTTGATAGAGCACAATATGCGCTGTCCAGAATAGAACTGAAATAAAAAGAGAGAGACGTATATATATATATATAGATAGAGTTATATTTGCTTATGTTTTATTTAATAAGCCTTCTTTATCTTATATTATGTACTTCAATCGTATTATAGAAACTTCAAAAAAAATAGATAAAAATATCTCATATCT